GATGTCGAGACAAGAGCACCTTCGTTTCTATGGTTCAATTTATGAATAAAGGATATGCTCTGGGACGGAAGGATTCGAACCTCCGAATAGCGGGACCAAAACCCGTTGCCTTACCACTTGGCCACGCCCCATTTAGATTTCTATTCGACACGAAGAATCAATAAATAATATTATTATTGATTTTTTGTCAACTCCAAGTACAAGATAAATAGCTATAAAGTAGATTAAATTGTTATTAATATTTTAATACGTGTAAATAGAGAATGTAACTTAATTTATTGATCATTAGATAGAATTCAATTAAGATATTATATGAAAAGTATGATTTCTTCTATTCTCTTTTGAGAATTGGAGGACTTTTGATTGGGCGGATTCAAAAAGAAAAGAGGGACTCTTTGTCTCCCTTTATTTTCCCTTTTCCTTTTATTTATATATTTTTATTTATATTATATAAATAACTCAATCAAAATGGAATTACCCCACAGAACAAAACGTCTGCTATGCTTAATATTTGTAGTTTGATAGGGATCTGTCATTATCCCTTTTTTTCATATTCAAGTAGCTTTTTCTTCGGAAAATTGCCTGAAGCCTATGCTTTTTTGAATCCAATCGTAGATGTTATGCCCGTCATACCTGTACTATTTTTTCTCTTAGCTTTTGTTTGGCAAGCTGCTGTAAGTTTTCGATAAAATATTTAATTTAAAAATCGACGATAAAATAACTGCTTTACTTTAGTTGATAAAAAATTCTAACAATTGATCGGATCTAAAAGATATTTAGATTTTGGTTAATGGAAAACTCTTTTTTGAAATGAATTTCTGAAAATCTTTTTCTATTTCGAATTTGGTTATTGGTATTCACAGAGGATATGCGGTAGAAAACTGTAGAACCTATTCTATTTTTTTTTTCGAAAAAAAATTATTTTGGAGATTTTAGAATGCTTACTCTCAAACTCTTCGTTTACACAGTAGTTATATTTTTTGTTTCTCTCTTCATCTTTGGATTCCTATCTAATGATCCGGGACGTAATCCTGGACGTGAAGAATAAAAGTTATCTTTTATTACATTTTTTGAAGATTTTTTTATGTTTAACTAGGAACAGAAAGTATTTTGACAATTTGGAAAAAACTAAAGTCATCAACGGAAGAGGAAAGAGAGGGATTCGAACCCTCGGTACGAATAACTCGTACAACAGATTAGCAATCCGTCGCTTTAGTCCACTCAGCCATCTCTCCCAATGGAAGACGCTGTTAAATTATACAAAAAGTAAGGAATATTTATTATATAGATATTATATAGATATGTACACTTTTTAACATTAACAGCAATTTTATTTCGTTAAATAAAAGTTAAATAAAAAAGGGGCTGTAAAGTGTCAACAAAACAATAAAAAAAAAAAAAAAAGAATTCTCCCCTCTTTTGATCTTGTTCAAAGGACCCGTCTTTTTTTTATTACCACGGGCCCGGCCTGTTCAGCCCCTAACCGGGCCTTCTTTGTTCAAAGAAAACCAACTTTCATTTTAAATTAAATAGATTCTAGATAAATAAGAATAGTTTATCTGATTGGAAAACAGCTTAGTATTCTCTAAAATCAGAAAATTAGAAAGCGGAATACAAAATCTTCAAGCAAGAATAAAAAGTGAAGAAATTCTAGTTCGATATATGAAAACAAAAAAGATCAAAACTAGAATTTTGATTCTTTTGAGAGGATACTAACTTTATTAATTTACTATTATTCTGCCCAATTTCCTTATTCGACAAAAGGTCCGGTTGTATCCAATAATCACACTGTAGCGGGTATAGTTTAGTGGTAAAAGTGTGATTCGTTTTTCTAACCCTTTAATAGTTAAAGGATCCTTGCTTTCAGCTTGATTCCTATTCCGATTAAAAACTTTATTTCCTAAAATAGAAAGGATTAAATCCTTTCTCTCTCAATCACATATTCGAGAAAAAAATAAAAATTATCGTGATTTTTATCCAATAGTCACTTATAAAGTGAGAAATTTGATTATGAAATTACGAAACATAATTTTGAATTGAACTAATATTTCGAATTTAATGAGTATAAAGGTCCATGGATGAAGATAAAAAGAAGGTTTCTAATCGTAACTAAATCTTCCATTTTTTATTTGTAGAGAAGAAATGGAATCAAAATAGCTATTAAATGGTGACTTTGGTTTACTAGAGACATCAACCTATTGTTAGCTCGGTAGAAACAAAAAACCTTTCCTCAGGATCTTTTCAAATAAAAATAAAGAACGAAGTAACTAGAAAGATTGTTAGAATCACTCTCTTCTAGAGGGATCATCTAGAAAGTAGTTTGTTTTGCCCGTATTAAGACAAAAAACTGACATAGATGTTATGGGTAGAATTTTTTTTCTAATTTTATTCACATCCATAAAGGAGCCGAATGAAACCAAAGTTTCATGTTCGGTTTTGAATTAGAGACGTTCAAAACGCTGAATCGGCGTCGACTATAACCCCTAGCCTTCCAAGCTAA